TGAATTTTAAACAAGAGGGGTTTCGTGTTACTAATTGAATTCAATCAACGGGATTAAGTGTCTTACGACTGGGTTAGGGTAAAATAAAAAATAGGAACAACAACTTAATCTGGACCTCTTAGTCTTTGTACCTAGACTAGCTCGTCTAGCATCCCATAAAAGAAGAGCCTTATTTGATTTATGATTCATATTCATCATCCCCATAGAGGGGAGTAGATAGGACTTAAACAGCAATAGAAGGTATAAATTTGAATATCTATGTCTATCCGAATCTCATTAACAATCAATTCCATATGTAACAGATGTATTTTCTTTGAACCTCATTTTTAGGTATTTTGTCTTTGGCTCTAATGAGAATGATTAGAAATCTATGTAACAATTGAGGCAGGGGGTGATTCAGACACTCTACTCACTTTACTTTATGGAAAGATTACAGAAAAATTACTGAACCGCAAGTCAAATACGTATAAAACGAAGAAATGCTTATATGTATGTATTGTTATCATTCTATTTCAGTGACAACGGTGTTTCGATTTTTGTGAAAAAGATTTATGATCCAAATATTTAACATAGAATATCCATAATTTAATTACTTCCAGTGACAATTGTTCAGTTTCTCTGATAGATACAGAAATCCCCTATTCTTTCAATTCTGATTTTATCAATCAGATGAAAGAATAATGACCTAAATCTTCCCTTACATATAAGTCTTTTTTATCCACTCCACAAAAAAAGAAAGAAATTGGATTTGCTTTTCGATCTATCTATATGCTTTAAATCATTGATGATGGTTCAATTCGAAAAGAAACATAGATTTCTCTCTCTTATGATGATCAAAATAAAATGCAGTACTTACTGTAAAACATTATTCAACTAATGATGTCGAAGTAGGAAATTTTTTCAATTAAATAGTTTTAATGATTTCTTATGAGTCCTTGGTACTTGAAGACGTGTGAGATTGGTGAATCTATCCTATTGAGTCACTCAAAGATGCAGATTCAAAAAGAACTTATTTATTCGTGTTATTTATATTTGTGTTATTTATAAATAATAAAAAAAAAATGTTGCATTCATACGGGATTAAGTTGAATTCTTGCTGAGACTTCTTCAGAAAAATATCTACCCATCCAGGAAAAAAGTATGGATTACTATGTACCGACTGAACCAATGACTACTCATGATTCCATAATTGAATCAATTACATACCGGTTCCAAACTAGAGGAATGTTATGGTAAAACTTCGTTTGAAACGATGTGGTAGAAAGCAACGTGCGACTTGAAAGACATGATCAGCTGTGGATTCTTACATCCACCATTTTAGATTATATAGGAATGAAAGTGCTCTTGGCTCGACATCCTTTGTTCTGTTCCACTAGAACCCCCATTTGGGGTGTAATGTAAATAGTACATGATATGATGGAGCTCGAGTAGAAAGGATTGATTCATTTCTCAGGGGCAAGGATCTAGGGTTAGTGCCAATCAATAAGTTGGAATAACTTCGTAAGTATATCTTCGATATAGAAATTGAAAGAATCCAATTCGAGCAAGTTTCAAATCCAAAAGGAAATTTTGTTGGAATTGGTAAAACTCTTTTGATCAAGTAGCACGCGTGAATCAACCGTTCTATGATTCTTTGATAGAAAGAAATAAAAAAAAAGGTATGTTGCTGCCATTTTGAAACGATTAAAGATCACCGAAGTAATGTCTAAACCCAATGATTCAAAGTAAAGATAAAGGATCCTGGAACAAGGAAATACCGTTTTCAATTGTCTCAACAACTAGATCAGAATGAAGAATCAAAATGGATTCTAAACGAGACAAAAAAAGGGGGTTAGAGACCACTCAATAAATGAAATGCCTAAGGGTTTTCTTTGAGCTATTTGGGAGTTATCCAACTTGAGTTATGAGTACAAATGATTTTTCTTTTTCGAGAAAGAAGAAAAAAAAAAAAAAGACTTAAATCATAGTCTAATTGATTTGATGATTTTATGGATCTATTTGCCATTAGAATTCGATACCTAGCCATAACTTCGAATCATTTTTTCTCGAGCCGTACGAGGAGAAAACCTCTTATACGTTTCTAGGGGGGGTATTGTTCATCTACATCTATCCCAATGAGCCGTCTATCGAATCGTTGCAATTGATGTTCGATCCCGAAGAGAAGGAAGAGATCTTCAGAAAGTGGGTTTTTATGATCCGATAAAGAATCAAACTTATTCAAATGTTCCTGCTATTCTATATTTCCTTGAAAAAGGCGCTCAACCTACAGGAACTGTTCATGATATTTCAAAGAAGGCGGAGGTTTTTACGGAACTTCGTCTTAATCAAACGAAATTCAATTAATGAAATTGAAATAAAAGAAATAAAAAAAAAGAGTGTGGGGATCACTCATATATAGCTTTGTATAACTTTTTCTCTATTATTCCCCTTTCTCTTGTTATATTCATACTTATTTATTATTTTATTGCTCTCATAGAATCCCATCTTCAATAACGACCAA